ACTTATTCTTTCAATTGGTATTTTTGCTTATCCCCGTCTCTTTTAAAAATTGAAACTTAGGTAAGTGCTTTATAAACATATGTATAAAAAGAACATATTTCATTTAGCTCCTTCATGCCTACTCTAACTAGTTATTTCGGTTTTTTACTAGCGGCTTTAACTATAACCTCAGCTCTATTTATTGGTCTGAGTAAGATACGACTTATTTGAAAATTAATTGAATGAACGAACAATTAATAAAAACAAAGTTTTCTGTCCTATTCCATATATTCTATAGTTCCTTACCGTGTTAATTATCAATTATTAGTTATTGATATTCATGGGCAATAGAGATTAATATTTAGGGATAGATATTACCTTTCTTTTTCTCCTTTCAAATAAATTGAAATGATTGAAGTTTTTCTATTTGGAATCGTCTTAGGTCTAATTCCTATTACTTTGGCTGGATTATTCGTAACCGCATATTTACAATACAGACGTGGTGATCAGTTGGACCTTTGATTAATTAACATCTCTTTTTTTGACTGACCCCTTTAATTTTAATTTAATTAATTTAATTCAAGGAGGTCAAATTCGAATTGCTGTTCCATTTTTTTTTTTTTTTCAGTTCGGTGTAATTTTCGACTTAACAAGAGCGGAATCACGCTCTGTAGGATTTGAACCTACGACATTGGGTTTTGGAGACCCACGTTCTACCGAACTGAACTAAGAGCGCTTTCTTATCATAATAAATAAGACTGTAAAAAAGAGGATTCTTTTATTTTATAACCCCAATACATCGTGCACACCTATACTATCATATATCATATATAATATGAGAAAATGATAGATTATGTATGCTTAATTTTAATCAATCTAAAACTAAAATGGCTCCCTCCTTACTGCTCAAAGGAGAAGTAATAGGTAGGGATGACAGGATTTGAACCCGTGACATTTTGTACCCAAAACAAACGCGCTACCAAGCTGCGCTACATCCCTTTCAATTGGCCTACGATGTTATTGTAGAGAATCCCTGTCTTGTTTTCCACACCCTTATTTCATCTATTGATATACAAAAATTATCTTTCCATTTCCTCTTTTTGGTCTCATATCATATAACAACCATATAATGAATAATAAATGAATCTTTTTGGCGGGAATTCTCAGGCAGAAAGGGACCTATTTTGCTGTTTTAAGAAAAGGAAAATCTTATCTATCGAATCATTGTACATTTAAATTTAAATTTTGAATTAGGAATTCCGGGTACAAATATACAAATACAAGTGGTCTTTAACCACACATACATGTGATTATATATGTATTACCATAATGTATGTAATACGATAAAGAAGGAGGATTTTAAATGCGAGATCTAAAAACATATCTTTCCGTAGCACCGGTACTAAGTACTCTCTGGTTCGGTTCTTTAGCGGGTTTATTGATAGAGATCAATCGTTTCTTCCCGGATGCGTTAACATTCCCTTTTTTTTAATTCTAGTTATTGTCGCGGGACGGGGTGAAAAAGATTAGATCGATATACAATCAAATATCTGTGACTAATCTCTCGCCCCCCCTTGACTTTAGTTGTTTTTAGAATTAGAATTCTATAAGAAATAATTCTATTTAGTTTTTTTTAGAATTCTAATTATATAAGAATTATATAAAATAAATAAGGAAGGTAGAACGAAAAAAGTGGATTGAACCTCAACAAAACTTGGGTTCAAGCTCCAATTAAATTACTAGTAGAGCGAAAAGAGAAATGTGGCTGGAACAACAGTATCCTACAAGATACTTAAAGAAAATACCGTACTGTGATTCTAAATCGAGTTAGAAATCATTGTATTACTTATTTACTATTAGTATAATACATATTGATTTACTATATTGATTGCAATTGATTGCAACGAAATCTTTCAGGATTTGGTTTTGAGTTAGCAACTTTTATTTATTTATTTTCATTCCTTTCTTCTTCACTTTTGATCGGAAAATAGAAGAGTTGGGTGAATTAAAAACTCAAAGGGGGTTCATGGCCAAGAGTAAAGATGTCCGAGTAACGATTATTTTGGAATGTACCAGTTGTGTTCGAAACGTCGTTAATAAGGAATCAACGGGCATTTCCAGGTATATTACTCAAAAAAATCGACACAATACGCCTAGTCGATTGGAATTGAAGAAATTCTGTTCCTATTGTTACAAACATACAATTCACGGGGAGATAAAGAAATAAATCGAATCAAGTACTCGTATGTCAACCCTTCCCGAGAATATGAGAAAATAGGACATTAGGTATTTAGGTAACATTAGGTATTTAGTATGAGAAAATAGGACATTAGGTATTCAGGTATAATAATATATATATTATAATATATTAAGTAATATTAAGTATATAATTAGTTAGATATAATATATAACTAATATATAACAAATATTTTATTTATATATTAGTCTATATTTGTATTTCCTTGTCTATTCCACGCTTTCTTTTTAAAGTGAAGTTTTTAGTTTTAAATTATTCGATATGCACGTTAATCAATTTTTAACCTTTTTAACCTGGTATATGATTGTATCAATATTCTTTTATTTTTTTTTTTTATTCTATTTTTTTATTTAGTTCTTATTTTTTTAATAATTTTTTTCTTTATTCTCGAGTCAATTATTTATTTTTTTAGTTTACCGTCTTCGAATGATTTTTAGTTTACAGTCTTCGAATGATTAGGAGTTGGATTTTCATTGATTAGGAATTAGATTTTTAATATCACTAACTATTTTTTTTTTTTTTTATTTTCTATTCGTGCATAATGATTATTTTAATATTGTTAATTTTAATATTGTTGTTAATTTGAATATTGTTAATATTGTATTATTTATTATATTGTATGATTTATTCATTACTATATTTTTTAGTTATTACTATATTTTGTATTTATTACTATATTTCATTATTTATTTCTTATTTTATTAATTATTTATTATTTTCGTGATTATTTATTATTTTCGTGTCGGTTCTATATATATTTATAAATTCTATTTAGTTATTATTTTCGTGTCGGTTCTATATATATTTATAAATTCTATTTATTTATTATTTATGTATTATCACAGTTATAGATATTTATTAAAATTCTATTTATATATTAAATATATTAAAATATGAAATTCTATTTATATATTAAATATATTAAAATATGAAATTCTATTTATATATTAAATATATTAAAATATGAAATTCTATTTATATATTAAATATATTAAAATATGAAATTCTATTTAAATAAATATCTATAAATAATATAATAATAAAATAAACTAATAAAATAAATAAAATAAACAAATAAATAATAAATAAATAATTAAAATAAACTAATAAACTAATAAAATAAACAAATAAATAATAAATAAATAAATAATAAATAAATAATTAAAATAAACTAATAAACTAATAAAATAAACAAATAAATAATAAATAAATAATTAAAATAAACTAATAAACTAATAAAATAAACAAATAAATAATAAATAAATAATACAATAATAAAAAAAACAAAGCAAATCGTATTTATTCTATTAATTCTATAATTTGAATTTGATCCGATCAAAATAGGATTTTAGAAAAGGATAGGATAGGATTATTTTTAGAAATAAGGAATAAAGAAATGATGGATAAATACAAGCGATCTTTTCGTAGGCGTTTGCCCCCGATCCAATCGGGGGATCGAATTGATTATAGAAACATGAGTTTAATTAGTCGATTTATTAGTGAACAAGGAAAAATCTTATCTAGGCGAGTAAATAGATTGACTTTAAAACAACAACGATTAATTACTATTGCTATAAAACAAGCTCGTATTTTATCTTCGTTACCCTTTATTAATAATGAGAAACGATTTGAAAGAAGGGAGTCGACCGCTAGAACTAGAACCAGAAATGAGAAACGATTTGAAAGAAGAGAGTCGACCGCTAGAACTACTGCTCTTAGAACCAGAAATAAATAGGCTTACCCTTCAATTGACTCAAAATTATCAAACGTAGACTGATGCTTTATTCAAAAAATCTGATAATCAAAATTGTCGTGTCGTAAGAAAAAAGAAATAAATAAAAGAATCGAATCGGGTTGGGGAAGAAAAAGAAAATTTTTTTTTTTTTTTGAGCGTCTTCGCTCATCTTGTTTTCTTGTTTTGATGACCTTATCAGAATTTTTTTATCATATTAATTTCTACTCTACCTCCCTCGAGTTCATTCTCGAGGGAACCCCATTTCATTTAAAGCATTTCGGTGGATTCCTTCCGATCTCCTTATTTTATAATCTCGTTGGAAATCATATAAAGACAATTCCTATTTGAGATAGCTATTTGTGCAAGTATTTTACGATTAAGAAGCAACTGTTTCTTGTACCGATTTTTTATTAATCTACTATAATTATAGGATACCCCCATTCCTCGAATTCCTGCATTTATTCGAGTGATCCACAAACGACGAAAATATCTTTTTTTCCTATCTCTATCCCGATCAGCCGAAACCAAAGCTCTTACTCTTTGTCTCCGAGCTATATATCCCTCTTTCATTCTGGTCATTGAATAAAAGAAATTTTGATGAATAACTAATTCTTTCTTTCAGTTATTCTTTTCTAGTCTATTAATAACAAAACGGATTCTTCCAATGTATAAAATAAAAATTCCAATGGCTTTTGCTACTATAACCGTCCCGCCCACGATTTTTCCTTTTTTCTAGGCATTTCATTTCGCCTTGAAATAAGAAATTGTATTGATACTAGGTATCAAAAAAAGCATATTAACTAAAATAAAGGAGTAAATAGAAATGGATAAATAAATAGTGGGTTCCATCGTTTCTATGGTTACTTCTTAAACGGTGAGGTCCCCTCTATACACCGGAGCTCATTCCTTCATTTAACATTTAATTGGTAACTTGTACAGTTCACACTCTTCGGCTCTACTCATAAATTTTTCAGTAATAGATCTTTCACAACGAGATCTATCTTATACAGTAACGGTATGTAATTAGGAGGATTAATTGGGTAGCTGACCCTGTTAGTCCGTTCTTTGCAAGAGTCGAAGCATAATCTTTTTGCTTTTTAAATAGGATTTTCCCCGCTTAATGGATAAGCATTTGCTACCAATGGGGAATTTTTAAAAAATTCCAAGATTGGATTTGCGCCAATGGAAACCATAAATTTCATACACAATAGAAGGATATGGTAGATCTATCTTTTTTAGATAGTGAACGGAAGAACCCCATTCTATTCACTGGTACTGATCGTTGATACTGAAAAATTGTTTCCTTTTTCTCAGCCCATGATCTGAACAAGTCGCACATACACCCTAGTACATCTTCCTCGGCGCTGAGGACATCCCCGAAGAGCAGGGGATTTCGTGACATTTCTAATTGGCTGTCTTGCATTTCTAATAAGTTGTTTAATAGTTGGCATGCTGAATCATATACAATCATATACATAATAGACTGGTTTAGATCGATCCTAACCAGATGATTATGAATTACTTCTTTTTCTCTTTAATAGATTAATAAAATATTAATCTATTAAAGAGAAAAAGAAGGAAAGGAATAAGAGGGATTAAATCAATCTAAATCAAAATTAAATGGTGTTCCATTGTCGTCAAATGGTGGTCTTCCATTGCCATTGTCGTCAAATGGTGGTCTTCCATTTCCATTGTCGTCAAATGGTGGTCTTCCATTGCCATTGTCGTCAAATGGTGGTCTTCCATTTCCATTGTCGTCAAATGGTGGTCTTCCATTGCCATTGTCGTCAAATGGTGGTCTTCCATTTCCATTGTCGTCAAATGGTGGTCTTCCATTGCCATTGTCGTCAAATGGTGGTCTTCCAGTGCCATTGTCGTTAACTAGTCTCCATTTTTTATTCACTATAGGTTTGTTATTCACTATAGGTTTGTTATTCACTATAGGTTTGTTATTCACTATAGGTTTGTTATTCACTATAGGTTTTTCATTCACTATAGGTTTTTCATTCACTATAGGTTTTTCATTCACTATAGGTTTTTCATTCACTATAGGTTTTTCATTCACTATAGGTTTTTCATTCACTATAGGTTTTTCATTCACTATAGGTTTTTCATTCACTATAGGTTTGTTATTCACTATAGGTTTTTCATTCACTATAGGTTTTTCATTCACTATAGGTTTTTCATTCACTATAGGTCTCGATTCTGTACGCACTATATGATCCACAATTCCATGATCTTTGGCTTCTTTTGCTGACATAAAATTATCTCTTTCCATGTCTTTGTTTATAACCCATCGGGGCTGGCCCGTTCTTTGTACATAAGCCTCTATGACGTCTTCTTGCATTTTCATTACTTCGTCTGTTTCCATGACCCAGTCTTTGAAGCCATCATCCTTAAGCATACTAATAGGTTGATGGATCATTACCCTGATGATATAACATACTTCTAACTCACATAATGAGGCGAGAAGAATAGCTATAGAATTGAACAACCGTACAGGCATTTTTTGCGCATTGCATACGGCTTTACAATTGCATACGGCTTTACAATGGAATTCTCTTTTTTCTTTCATCGAAAAAAAGAGAAAATATAGAGTCTATTAGACCCAGATTAATAAATAATCCAATTACCATCCTTCTTTTTCTTTTTTTTTCGGAAAAGTTTAAAAATACTATGATGGCTCCGTTGCTTTATATATTTATTTCGTCTGTGATTCAGCAATCCCAAAGTTTCTTTTTTTTTTTTGAAAAAAAAAGAAAGAAAAAAAATAGTCTTTTTTTTTTTCGTACTCTTTCATAACATAAATATTGTTAATAGCCTCTGGTAGGAAAAGAAAAAAAGTTTGTGACGCCTGAGATGGGCCCACGATAGCTAAGATCAAATTGGAAATGCCCCTTCTCTCATACTACTCTTTCGATACATAATCTAATATTTTTTTTTGAAAAAAAAAAAAGAAATAAAAAAAAATTTCATATCGAATTCAAAGTGCCATGCTATTATTACTTACTAATTCATATTTCATATGGCGAAGGCATAGTCTTCTTTTTTCTTTCCATCAAATAAAAAAAAAAAAAACTCATTGGCGCCGAGCGTGAGGGAATGCTCTGCGTTTGGTAATTTCTCCTCCGACCAAGAGAAAAGCTGCCATTGAAGCGGTCAATCCCATGGCTAGTGTATGCACATCTGGTTCCACTACTTGCATAGTATCAAAAAGAGATAATCCAGATACTATCCCTCCGCCAGGAGAGTTTATAAAAAAAAACAGGTCTCGGCTATTATTCTCTATACTGAGATAGATCATAATACCCGCAAGTTGATTCGAGATCTGGATATCAAGCTCTTTGCCCAAAAAAAGCAATCTTTCTCGATAAATTCGGTTGATTAGGATAAAATTGTATCCCTTAGTAGCCGTACAGGCACCTTTTGATGCATACGGTTCAACAAAAATTGCGAAAAAAAATCAATGTGTAGATTCCAGCCATCCTTTGTTTTTTCTAGTCGGACCTTTCTAACTTCTAATTTCTAATGAAGGGGCTTTTTCTTACATTTTTTAAATAAAATGAAATTTAAAATTAAATTAAAGAAAGATGAGTTTTGGCCCGTTTTCCTATAATATAGAAAAAATTCGCTAAACTTATTGCACAAACTTTTCATTGATCTATTTTTTTTTCATTGCGATTCAATCCAAATCACGATGTCATTTTCTTGTTCCTGAATGGGGTTCGTCAATTTTTTATTCAATTTTTTTAGGTTTATGCTCTACTCCGAGTAAAGATCTGCCCGATTTTTATTTGCACATATAGGACAAATGACCCAATACCACGTCTTTTTGCTATGATTTCATTTCCTTTTTTTATTTAAATTTAATTCCTTTTTCTTTTTCTTTCATGTTTTTCGCCAAATATTCAACGTATTTCCCATATTATTCGATTGATTAACAGTTTGAAATCGCTCTTATTTATAATTAAAAAAAAAAAAGAAAAATTATGATTATGATATAGGTGGTAATCATAAATATATTACCAATTGGGTTTTTTCTAAACGGAGCCTGGATACTTCATTTTATCGGTCCAACCAAGCCAACCATAAATCATTCTAATTGAAAATATTAATCTGGATACACCCCCATGAAATGGATCTCTAATTGCACTTCATTACACTTCCCGCTACAAATTTTTGATAATTCAATCAATCTTTTTGGGGCGAAACAGGGGATATCTCGATCGGGCGAGAGAACGGGGGAATCCCATATGACCCAATATATTTGACAAGTCGCACTATATGTCAACCCAGCTTGCATCTTTATCTCCCGGAACTTGAAAAGGAACTTTTGGAATACCAACAGGCATAAAGTAAAAAGAATGTAAAATTATATTTCGCTTTGATTGTGGAAGCGTAATACGTAATGTAATACGTAATAATGGTCTTATCTTAATAATATGTAATATTCTATTTCACTTTGATTGTGGAAGCGTAATACGTAATGTAATACGTAATAATGGTCTTATCTTAATAATATGTAATATTCTATTTCACTTTGATTGTGGAAGCGTAATACGTAATGTAATACGTAATAATGGTCTTATCTTAATAATATGTAATATTCTATTTCACTTTGATTGTGGAAGCGTAATACGTAATAATGGTCTTATCTTAATAATATGTAATAATGGTCTTAATAATATGGGCCTTTATCATATTTTATACATAGATAGACTAAGGCCATAAAATAAAGAAAGGCGGAATGAATGAAAGAGAATTCTTACGAATAGGTCCTTTGAATGATGAACAAATAGGGATGCATTCATTCATAAAAAATAGGATCAACCCCCATTGCGTATTGATACTTATCGAGTATAGAATAGATCTGCTTCTCTTTTTTCTTCTGAGCCGAATTCTTCCCTTATTACTAATGGAATAGAACAAACATTAATTCTTTCTCCGAAAGAATCCACCGAAAAGGGGAGGTATTCCAATGCAATAAAGTTACATAGTGTCTATTTTTCGTTGATTTGATAAAGGGGTATTTCCATGGGTTTGCCTTGGTATCGTGTTCATACTGTCGTATTGAATGATCCCGGTCGCTTGCTTTCTGTTCATATAATGCATACAGCTCTGGTTGCTGGTTGGGCCGGTTCAATGGCTCTATATGAATTAGCTGTTTTTGATCCCTCCGATCCCGTTCTTGATCCAATGTGGAGACAAGGTATGTTCGTTATACCCTTCATGACTCGTTTAGGAATAACCAATTCATGGGGCGGTTGGAGTATTACGGGGCGGACTATAACAAATCCGGGTATTTGGAGTTACGAAGGTGTGGCCGGAGCACATATTGTGTTTTCTGGCTTGTGCTTCTTGGCAGCTATCTGGCATTGGGTATATTGGGATCTAGAAATTTTTTGTGATGAGCGCACAGGAAAACCCTCTTTGGATTTGCCCAAGATTTTTGGAATTCATTTATTTCTCTCAGGAGTGGCTTGCTTTGGCTTTGGCGCATTTCATGTAACAGGATTGTATGGTCCTGGAATATGGGTGTCCGACCCTTATGGACTAACCGGAAAGGTACAACCTGTAAATCCAGCGTGGGGCGTGGAAGGTTTTGATCCTTTTGTTCCGGGAGGAATAGCCTCTCATCATATTGCAGCAGGGACATTGGGCATATTAGCGGGCTTATTCCATCTTAGTGTCCGTCCGCCCCAACGTTTATACAAAGGATTACGTATGGGAAATATTGAAACCGTCCTTTCCAGTAGTATAGCTGCTGTCTTTTTTGCAGCTTTTGTTGTTACTGGAACTATGTGGTATGGTTCAGCAACTACCCCCATCGAATTATTTGGTCCTACTCGTTATCAATGGGATCAAGGATACTTCCAGCAAGAAATATATCGAAGGGTTAGTGCTGGGTTAGCCGAAAATCAAAGTTTATCAGAAGCTTGGTCTAAAATTCCTGAAAAATTAGCTTTTTATGATTACATTGGTAATAATCCGGCAAAAGGAGGATTATTCAGAGCGGGTTCAATGGACAACGGGGATGGAATAGCCGTTGGGTGGTTAGGACACCCTATCTTTAGAGATAAAGAAGGGCGTGAACTTTTTGTACGTCGTATGCCTACTTTTTTTGAAACATTTCCGGTTGTTTTGGTAGACGGAGACGGAATTGTTAGAGCGGATGTTCCTTTTAGAAGGGCAGAATCGAAGTATAGTGTCGAACAAGTAGGTGTAACTGTTGAGTTCTATGGTGGCGAACTCAATGGAGTGAGTTATAGTGATCCTGCTACTGTGAAAAAATATGCTAGACGTGCTCAATTGGGTGAAATTTTTGAATTAGATCGTGCTACTTTGAAATCCGATGGTGTTTTTCGTAGCAGTCCAAGGGGTTGGTTTACTTTTGGGCATGCTTCGTTTGCTTTGCTTTTCTTCTTCGGACACATTTGGCATGGTGCTAGAACCCTGTTCAGAGATGTTTTTGCCGGTATTGATCCAGATTTGGATGCTCAAGTGGAATTTGGAGCATTCCAAAAACTTGGAGATCCAACTACAAGAAGACAAGTAGTCTGATGCAAGATTGCTTTGTTATTTTTCGCTTCTATTTTCTGTTTGTGATTTGACATAGGCTGCTGTAAAAATCTTGATTAAAATCGCTGCCTTTTCTTTGATTCTTGTTCTTTCGTTATTTTATTCGGGAGATGATTCTAAATAAATAGGTACGGAAGCTATAATTGTAAACCACGATCGAATTTATGGAAGCATTGGTTTATACATTCCTCTTAGTATCTACTCTAGGGATAATTTTTTTCGCTATCTTTTTTCGAGAACCGCCTAAAGTTCCAACTAAAAAAATGAAATGATTTTTCATTATCTCAATTGAAGTAATGAGCCTCCCAATATTATATTGGGAGGCTCATTACTTCAATTAGTCCCCGTGTTCCTCGAATGGATCTCTTAATTGTTGAGAGGGTTGCCCAAAGGCAGTATATAAGGCGTACCCAGTAAAACTTACAAGTAAACCAGATATAGAGATGGCGACTAAAGTTGCTGTTTCCATTATTATATATATAAATATAAATATAATTTCAAGATCACAATGGATCTATGATAAGATCGTTTATTTACAGCGGAATGATATACAAAGTCAACAGATCTCACTGAATACAAAATAAGATTTATGGCTACACAAACCGTTGAGGGTAGTTCTAGATCTGGTCCAAGACGAACTGTTGTAGGGGATTTTTTGAAACCATTGAATTCGGAATATGGTAAAGTAGCTCCTGGATGGGGAACGACTCCTTTGATGGGTGTCGCAATGGCTTTATTTTCGATATTCTTATCTATTATTTTGGAGATTTATAATTCTTCCGTTTTACTGGATGGAATTTCGCTGAATTAGATTCACAAGAACCACGAAGCCTCGCTTTTCAATACAAAAAGTGAAACTTTTAGTTCTCGGATTTTTTTTAGCCCATTCTATTTTGGTAGTTCGACCGCGAAATTTTTTTGTTTCTGTATTTCCGGAATATGAGTGTGTGACTTGTTATAATTGATCCTATTGATAGTACAGAAAATGGGTCTGTCCTCTTGATCGAGATAGTTTTATCCCGTCGGATAGCCATTCTAGTATCTGGAGCACGGAATATATGAAATGGATCACGAAGTATTCGAACTATGATTCATACTTAATATTCAAACCTCGCGGCCGGACTCAAAAAAAAAAAATTTTCAAAGAAAGAGGTTTTTTATTTATAAATCGAGAGATTTTTTCTTCTTTCAAACTCTCATTTAGTTTATGCTTATTTTGATCAAAGGACAAACCTTTCTTTTCTTTGTATTTTTATTTATTATATCTATTCTATTCATTGAATAAGTGATGATCCAATAATTCTTACTCAAAGAATCTTTGGACTTAGTTTGAAGGTTTTATTGAATCATCGCGGTTCTGGTATGAATCTGAAGTTTCAATTGATTCATAGGGTCTTAACAAGAGAATTCCTAATTAAAAATAAAGAAAACAAGAATAAAGCCACATTCCATATAAATAACAAATCAAAGCAAAGAAAAAGAAAAGAAATAAGTAGGTAAATAGAAGATTCAAGAGGCCTGATCAACATAAAGACGAATGCGCCGACTTGATTTTTTGGCATTATAATTACAACTACAAAAAAGAGCTTTCGGATTTTTACTCTTTTGTGTCTTCAGATAAAATTGAATGAAAAGATTAAGAAGTTTCAAACTTTCTATTCCATATCCGTTTCAGCTATTATTTGGGTGTTTTTGTTTGAGCTGTACGAGATGAAATTCTCATATACGGTTCTCAGGGGGGGAGTCCTCTTGGTTTACCTATCTCAATAAAGTCTATGATTGGTTCGAAGAACGCCTCGAGATTCAGGCGATTGCAGATGATATAACTAGTAAATATGTTCCTCCTCATGTTAACATATTTTATTGTCTAGGAGGAATTACGCTTACTTGTTTTTTGGTACAAGTAGCTACAGGATTTGCTATGACTTTTTACTATCGTCCAACCGTTAC